ACAAATATTATAATTGGATCGTTCGATCACTTTTCAGTCATTCATTGAATGATAAATCACTACAAGTGAAGGAGATACACGATTTAAATAACGAAAGATCCAATATTTAAAAATTGTATCTAAAATGACTGGAAAAGTAGAAACAAGACCGGATATAATTTGATCATTATGAGCAAATCCAAAATCTTTGTAGACAGAGCCAATCATTAATTCCCAACCGTGGGGCGAATGGAATCCTATACATAAATCAGTTAATAAAAGAATAGAAAAAGCTTTTATTGTGTCGCTTAAGTTGTATAGGAATTCTTGAAACCAAGAGTTAAGAATAACAAGTTCTTCATTACCTAGAATAGAATAACCACTTAGAATACCGAAACAGATTATATTTGTCGAGAAGTGTAAAATTGTATGGATGCGATCCTCGTTGTGCATCTTGATCAATTGGATCGTTTCTTTGTAGATTTCGATGCGAGGCTTTTGTAAATGTGTTTCCGGGTATTCCTTTATCATTTCGTCCAAACGTAAGAGTTCCTCTAAGTCTATGAATTCTTTTAGAATACTCTTTTCTTGAATATCATTCAAAAAAATTTCGGATTGCCTAGTATTCCACCAATTAGTAAACCAAGATTCCAGACTTTTATTAAATGAGAGAGAGATCCACCAAGGCAAAAATACTATAGATGCAAGATATAGAAGGGAAATTAATACTTTCTTTTTTGCCATTTTTTCGTCTGTGAATTTTAAAATTTTTAATGAACGCACCTCATTCGTCGACTCTATATGATACTAATATTTCTATCAAGCATAAGTTCTATTACAAATCAAGCATAAGTTCTATTACAAGTCATCGATGTATTTCCGGATTTTTTTGTGATTCAGTACAGCGGTTAGTCCTTGAATTTAGAAAGAATATAGAATAAGAAAGAGCCCTCTTCAAATTAATAGTAGTCAGATTTCGAGACGAAAGAACTCCCGTTCTATCAAAATATCAAATATTTAGAAAAAAAAATTCTTTACTTTATGATTTATGATGAAATGTTTTGTTTTGATATATGATGAATCTATCATTTAGATTTGTTACTGAATTGAGTTAAGTGGATTTACATACGCATAAAAAAAATTGTGGACATAAACAATTTAGTTTTAGAATTGTTTCATATACGTTTGCTTTGGCTCGAGTAAGCGTTCTGAAGAAACTTCAGTTAAGTTATGCTATAGAAAAAAAGATGATTCTTGAGTTTTTTATCTCTTGCAAAGTATTCATTCTTCAGTTCCTTTTTTCAAAATACTTCAATTGGTACACGCAAGAAATAGGCCAATTCAGCAGCTTTTTGCTCAATCTCTCGTGGAGTAAAATTCTCATCAGTACGAGTCAAGGGAATGGCTCCTTGTCCTTTTATTTCCATATAAAGGACACGACGAGCATAAATACCCTCTTTAATTTCTATTCTGATGGACTGAATGTCTTTCATAAGGAATCGGAGGAATATGCGACGATTTTTTCCAGGAAATCCCCAACGAAAAATACACACTATGCCCTCTTTTATATCGAATCGATCATAACCACTACCTACATTCCACGAAATTGTGCACCACAAATAGGAGCTAATAAAAAGACCTGCGATCCCATAGAAAGACATCACGATACCTTGTGGAAAAAAAATTATTTGCTGAGAAGGAAATAAAGATATAAAATTCCTACCAAAATAACTGGACGTTCCAACCAATAAAAACCCTAATGAACCTAAAAAAAGAATAAAGGCCCAACAGAAATTACTTGTTTTTCGAGACCCCGCTATAAGTTCTACCCATATACGTTCTGATCGCCAACTCATACTCTAACTAGACCTAGTTGCATTTTATTGGAATTGGTAGAATAACAAAAATAATTTTTTTTTTACTTTTTTTTGTTTCCGAAGTAACTCTCATCAACCAGCACTATTATGATGTGAACCTTTAGGGATAATTCATCGAATTTCTTAGATCCAAACTAAAATAATAACATCCCTTTCATATGATTTCCTAATACATATAGATATATTGACTTTACATTTCAGAAATTCTCCCCGATCCCGATCTATTTGAAAATAGTTATAATTCATTTATCATGTTTACACATACATAAGAGCTTATGCCCGAAGGAAGCCGCATATTATACCATATTTTACTAAATAGATATCCGTGTTATGATCCAAGTAAGTCTTGAAAAAAAAATATATATATATAAGATTTGTCCTTGTTGTATCTAAAAAATCTTGTTTTTTTGAACATAAAGAGATAAAGAAGCCATTGCAATTGCCGGAAATACTAAGCCCACTAAAGGCACAAAAATGGAGGGGAGACTGTTGAGAGTTATCATAGAATGGGTGCCTCGATTTAATATTTGTACCTGTTATTTATTGTTATATTTATTGTTTTATATTTGAACCTTATATTGTTATAAAGATATCTTATAATTCATATATAATTGTTATATTATACTAAGTATACCTAAGTGAGT